CAGGACATCTCTCTTTCAAGGAGGCAGCGGGGATTCGACTTCCCCTGGGGGTAGGGTAATACGAAAGGAAGTTGATTATGGATTACCAATAAGCCTAAAATGGATTCTTCCTGGGTCGATGCCCGAGTGGTTAATGGGGACGGACTGTAAATTCGTTGGCAATATGTCTACGCTGGTTCAAATCCAGCTCGGCCCAATAATGCCCAAGAATTCGCCAATCTACCATGAGATGGTATAACCCCCTTGTCCTTGAGAAATACCTGATACAGAGGAATATAAAATAATTTAAATTTATGCTAGATTCCTTATTTCCCTGGGATTGTAGTTCAATTGGTTAGAGCACCGCCCTGTCAAGGCGGAAGCTGCGGGTTCGAGCCCCGTCAGTCCCGAAGGATCCAATAAATACATCAATTCATCTCTCCCTTTTCTGTGAAAGGGAGGACAGGGAGCAGAATTTCATTCCCAAGAGGAGATCCTTGTTTTTTTTTTCCTTCCTATTTTTCTATTTTTTTAGGGGTCCCATCGAAGAAAGAACAAAGCCTAAAAAAAATAGTGAATTTGATGGAATATTAGATCTTTTATACCGGGAATCATCTTTATCACATTTCTTTGTCTTCCAAGAAAATTAGATTATTAAAAAAAAAACAGAGCTTAGAACTTAACTCCTTTCTTTTTCCATTTCGCTTCTATTGTTTGTTTGGGTTTGTGACTAATGGAAATGAAAGGGTGGTCACATGATACTTCATCAGATGATTGTACAAGGAAAACCTAAGGTAGGTTATAGAAAAGAAAGAAGAAAAAATAATAATAAATCAAGGAATTTTTGATTGGTTCAGGAATCCCATTTTGGATTCGGTATGGATAAAAGATCTTCCTATGTTATACTATTCAATTCTCGACGACGAATTCATTTGATAGCGCAGATATTGTTATTCATGATATTGATCCGATTCAAGATCATCGAGAAGTAATTCATTCATTGAATTTACAGGCGAAAGATTTATTATCTCTATGGGATTAAATCCCGAGTTATTGTGAAGTAAAAAAAAGATGAGATTATGGAAGTAAATATTCTTGCATTTATTGCTACTGCACTGTTCATTCTAGTTCCTACTGCTTTTCTACTTATCATTTACGTAAAAACAGTTAGTCAAAATGATTAATTAATTTGAATGAAACTTGATTTCTGAGTTCTTATCAATGATTGAAGAAATAAAACGAAAGGGATTCCAATTTCGCGTCTTAAATGAAATGAGCGGACTATAATCGGCTCTATGAGATCCGATAGTATGGTAAGAAAGAAAGAGATGAAATCTTTCTTTCTACCATACTATCTATTAGTGTTATTGTAGTGTATAAAGTTGTAAAGTTGTACTTTACAATAAAGAGAAAGGCTTAATATAGATCAATCTCCAATATTATCTTCATATATGTAGATATAAATTTCATATATGGAATGGACATAGCATCAAATTCGATTTCTTTGATACATCTATTTGTTCTGATCACTCTGAAATAATCGTCTTACTCTTAGAGTTCTAATTCCTAGATTTTTTATTATTTCCATCCAATATGAATTTCGGGATCTATCGAAAGAATCAAGAAAAAGCATTATGGGCATATCTTAAGAAAAACACGTAGTAATCTGTTTTTTTAGCATTTCGAAGAAATAATTGATTGAGCCATTGACAGGAGTTCTATGGGCACTTCTTCAGATTTCGAAAAGAAATAAAATAAATAGTAAACCTCGCCGATTTTAACGCTTGAACCATGATATGAAATGGGTTGATAAAGTATCAAAAATTCCAAAAATCTAATAAAACAAGCGGTAAGTGCGCAATAAATATGTGACTCGCCCAAGTCAAGATCTTATTATGCATAGTATCTTGTTAGCCAACCACTATGCTATGTCTATATTGTTTTCTTTCTCATAGAAAGTGGGTATACATTTACCAAAACGACTTCCTCTTTGAACAGTAAAGAGGGAAAGAAAAAAATCAAATCAAAAAATAAAAAAGGGGTCGGGTCTTCCTCAGTATCCATCTATAATTCTGGTAAAAGCCCGTTAGAAAATTTCAGAAGAATTAGGTTGGAATGAATTTCTTATCATCTGTATCCCTTTCCTTTCGAAATACAAACATGGGAATCATTGAAATATCTCTTTGATTGAAAGAGTATTAGTCATATCATACATTACTCTACTAGAATCCAATGGAATTTGGAAATGAAGATATTTTTATTTGAAAAAGTTCAAAACGCGTTGCAAAACGATCTATAAAATAATTGATACAGTTTGATTCCTCAACTTTATTAGTAGTAACTCTAGAGTCCACTTCTTCCCCATACTACAAGTGAAAGGGAAAATGTAAAGACTACCATTAAAGCAGCCCAAGCGAGACTTACTATATCCATGTGAATTATGTCCCCTATCTCTATGACGGAATTGTTCCATTATTGCTCACTAATAATAGTGGAATCAATGGTGCAGAGTCAAAAAGGG